CATACTAAGTATGATGGCAGTCGGACAAGTATGCCCCCATCGTCTAGTGGTTCAGGACATCTCTCTTTCAAGGAGGCAGCGGGGATTCGACTTCCCCTGGGGGTAGGGTACTACGAAAGGAAGTTCATCGTGGATTATAAAAAAGCCTAGACTTGATTCTTCCTGGGTCGATGCCCGAGCGGTTAATGGGGACGGACTGTAAATTCGTTGGCAATATGTCTACGCTGGTTCAAATCCAGCTCGGCCCAATAATTAAGAATTCGCCGATCCACCATGAAATGATATAACCCCTTTAGTTTTCCAGAAATGCCAGATACGAAAGAATCAAAATCCAATTCTCTGATCTATCTCTACCGCTATTTATTTATTTGATTTGTTCCATTTATTTGTTCCCATAAATTCTGATCTTGCTAATAATAATCTATATTCCTATCAGGATCATTAAATAGAAAGTATAAAGTATAATGAAAAGAAAAAAGTAACGCAAAAAAGAAAAAAAAAGACTCTTTTTTTCTTTGTGGACATTGAAAAACGAATTACCAATCGATGATTTGGCAATAACGAGCGGATTACTAGTAATCCATGCTGCTCTCACTAACGTGTATATCCGTGTGGATATCAATATCTCACTTACGTCTCCGCTCCAACCCGTCGATTTGTATCTAAATAGAAATGCAATGTTTTGAATGAAATCATAAGAATATGTATTCGGTACTTTTTACTTGCCCGGGATTGTAGTTCAATTGGTCAGAGCACCGCCCTGTCAAGGCGGAAGCTGCGGGTTCGAGCCCCGTCAGTCCCGATGGAGCCAAATCCAATAAAAAAAGACATCAATATATCGCGCCTTTTCTGTTAAATCTGTTAAACTGGGTGAAAATACAGTGGTAGAATTTCATGCCTAATGCTATCCTTTTCTCTTTTTTTTCAAGAAAATTATATCATAAAAAAAAACGAAAAAGGAGTTTCGAACTTAACCCCTTCCTTTTTTCTATTTCGTTTCGATTGTTTGTTTGGTTTATTTCGAAACAGTTTGTAAACAATGGAAGTGGAAGCGGGTAGTTGGTTGTACAAGTAAGGCGGTCGATTATAGAAAAGACAGAATGGAAAAGACTGATAAATAAAAAAAAGTATTACTATTCAAGTAAAGGAATTCTTTTGATTGAATTCGGGATTCAAGTTTGTATTCGGTGTGGGATAAAAGATCTTCCTATGTTATACTATTGAATTCTCGACGATGAATCGACTTGACAGTCAGATATTGTTATTCATGATATTGATCCCATTCGCTATCATCGAAATGTAATTCATCCCATTGAATTTACAAGCGAAAGGGTTATCATCTCTATGGGATTAAATCCCGAGTTATTGCGAAGTAAAAAACCAAACGATGAGATTATGGAAGTAAATATTCTCGCATTTATTGCTACTACACTGTTCGTTCTAGTTCCTACTGCCTTTTTGCTTATAATATACGTAAAAACGGTCAGTCAAAGTGATTAATTTGAATGAAACCTGACTTCTTAGTTCTTATCAATGATTTAAGAAAAAAAATTCCAATTTCACGTCTTAGTCTTAAATGAAATGAACGGACTAGAATCAGCAGTAGCCTACTAGATCCGATAGTATGGTAGAAAGATTCATATATGAGTCTTTGTACTATACTATTTATTTTTATTATTGTAATGTAGAAAGATAGAAACTGAGTAGAGATCAATCTACAATATGGATATGTATCTTCATACATGTTAATATGGCTTAAATATATGTAATGTACATAGTATCTCAATTCTATTTCTTTTCTTCATCTATTTGTATTTTCTTTTTGTTCATTCCAATCAATCTTAAATAATCGAAAGGAGGCTCTTACGATTTTCGAATTTCTTGATTTCTGATTAGTTTCAATATGAATCCTGGTATCCATTAGAATCAAATCAATGAAAGAAAAACAAACTTGGGCGTATATTACTAAAAGACTAAAAGAAAGCAAGTTAATAAAAGAAAATGAAATCTGAACGAAATAAAGTAATCTTTTTTTAGCATTCCGTAGAAGTAATTGATTGAGGGGTTTTCAGATGATCCAAGGAGTTCTATGGTTCCTTCTTCCGATTTCAAAAGGGGTACCCCAGCGATTTGCAACCCTTGAGCCATGATATGAAACGAGTCAATAAAGCATAGCAGAAATGAAATTTAGAAAATAATCAAACAAGTGGTAAGTGCGAAATATGTGACTTGACCTAGGCACAATCTTATTATTTTTAAATATTAACCGGGAAGGGCCGGTTCAGAAAAACGAAATAGAAATTTTAGGAAGACTTCGGTTGGAATAAAATTCCTATTATTCATATCTCCTTTCCTTTCAAAATAGGAAAAGGGGAATTTGTGAAATATCTGTTTGATTTGAATTCTGAAAGAGTATTATTCATATAGATTATGAATCATATAGATTATGAATTGTATTCTAGTCATAATAGAATCAAATACAATTACCTCGCTAGACTCCCCAAGACAATCGAATTCCGAAATGAAGATATTTTGATTCATTCCATTTCGAAATTCGAAATGGAATGAAATTATTGAATTAAATCTATTAAATATTAAGTTAATTATTCTATTAATTTCATTCTATTAATTATTAAATAATGAAATTAATAGAATGAAAAAGGCTTTGCAGAACGATCTAGAAAAAAAGGGATACTGTTTGATTTCCCAACTCAATTATTAGTATCTCTAGAGTCCACTTCTTCCCCATACTACGAGCGAAAGGGAAAATGTAAAGACTACCATTAAAGCAGCCCAAGCGAGACTTACTATATCCATGTGAATTATGCCCCTATCTCTATGAATATGAAGAAATTATTCCATTATTGTTTCCTAATAATAGTGGAAGCGCTGGCGCAGAGTCAAAAAGGGATTCTGAACCAACCCCCTTGATGAAAAACTCCAATAAATATGAAACGCTCCAATAAATCCACTTAGAACAAGTTCGTATATGATTTCTAGTCGAATCGGTAAAACGAAACAAAATACACAGCCGCACTTTTCTCTTTTCTTTGGAAGTATCAAAGAGAATGTGACCTAATATGTAGTAATAATAAGACCTTTTCGTTTTTTTTTTGCCCTTGATTATTATTAAGTATCATCATCATTAGCCAATTATCCATCCAATCGAATATTGGATTGAATGCCCGTATGCTCAGAGACTCTCATGAGTCTGTATACTATGTATACTGTCTACAAAGTATCTCCTGACCCTTGCATAACTATTAATTCATTAATAATTCGATTCTCCCTGGGGCTATTCAATCTAATTCAAGACCCGGTCAGTAGACCCTACATTAGCAGTGGAAATAAATCGGTAACCCTTGATTTGATATGGTAGCACTTCCACTACTCGAATCTTTCCGTGAATTCTAAATGCAAGGATTGACAGCACTTTAAAGAGCGGAAACCCCAGCTATTTAGAATAGTGTCAAGAGTCGCGTCGCATCCTTTGCTGCAAAAGATTCGGCGAGTTATACCAGCCAAGCAGAATAAGGGATTTCGAGTCTTATCCTTTGTTGGTCAGGCGACACCCAGATTTGAACTGGGGAAAAAGGATTTGCAGTCCCCCGCCTTACCGCTCGGCCATGTCGCCAAAACGATCAAAAATATATGAAAAAATTCCCCTTTTGCTTGTTTTGGGGGGTACTCAATGCCTTTTTTTGTACTTCCCTCTGAAATCTCGTTTTTATTAATTCCTTGCCTAAAAAAAAAATCGGTCCTTTTTTTTGGAGGGTCCCCTTTTCTTCAGTTGATTTTAGAGTATCTCAAAACACACAATATCCTAATCCCTCTCTTTTCTCTTTCTTTTTTTTTTCTATTGAAAAAAGAAATGTGTATTTTCAGTCACAAAAGCGAAAATTCAGGACAAATTGGAACCATTAACTAGTGACTGTAAATTCATGATCCATTCTTGGATTTAAATTGGAAAGTGTGTTTCCTAATGATAAATCATAGAAGAAAATCAAAATTGATACCTACCTAATCGGTATTGGTTTTTTTTCTAAAAAACCTTCTCAATTTCAATTATAACAGCAATTTTGAGTCTATGTAAACCCCAAACATAAATAGTTTCGCGGCAAGCTTCTAGCTTATTGGTTATCTTATCTGTGCTGTGGATGATGCCTCTCTATGGGGAATTTGCCGAAAATTGTCGTACTGCAATTTCGATTTTCTCTTCAATCGAAATTTTGATAGAGCCCAACACGCGCTGTCCCGAATCGAACTATGCAATAAACGGGGGTGATGGATATATAGATAGCTATATGGGCAGGGTTTACTAAATACAAGCCTTCTTACGCACTTCAATCCTATTCGAAAAATTCTACTAAAAAAAGAAAAAAAGGGTTCTCCGCAATCTGAACACTGGAATCCACGAAAAAGTTAAGTGCTAAAAAAATGAACTTTATGTTGTTATATTGCGTCTGATTCTTATGTCTTTATCTCAGCGAATAGATCAAATAACAACTTTTCTTTATTTTTGTTTTTCTGGTATCCAAGCGGATTGGAATCTGGAATATCATAATAATGGTATAAATTTCATTTTTTTCTTCTATACAAAACTCCGTAAGTCTAAGTGGAATTTATCGCTTCCTTTCCTTTTGGATCTGTCTCTTAGAAATTCCAATTTAATTAAGTATAAAATCATCTTTTTTCCCCCATACGTATTTCATACATTCTATTTATATGGAGTTGGGTAAAATTTCATGTGATTCAGTAAACAGAATCTAAATTCCAGCATTCTGCATAGAATCATATGAATCGATGCAGAATGAGAAACGAAAACGAATGGGATTTTTTTATAAATGGGAAATTCAAAATGCTCGGAGATGGAAATGCGGGAATGTCTACAATACCTGGGTTGAATCAGATACAATTTGAAGGCTTTTGTAGGTTCATTGATCAGGGCTTAACAGAAGAACTTTATAAGTTTCCAAAAATTGCAGATACAGATCAAGAAA